GGATCTTGAATCCCATTGTACTTATCCTTTTCCAAAAAAGAATTCCTCTTTTTTATTGGATCCTTTTTCTATCCTATCCTTTTCTTCGATTGATTTTATCTCAAAACACGCGTCGCTTAAAAACTTACCTTCTCTTTTCACTTTTCTATAGATTCGATAGATCTATAGAAAAGTGAAAAGATTCCCGGCCCCGGTCACAGACTGTAAAATGCAGGGCAATTTAGAATAATTCATTCTTTACTTCATTAACTATTTACTTATTACTCTTTTACTCTTTACTCTTACTTACTTTGAATTAGCGAACAGCTCTTAATTTTGTATATCCATTTGTATTACCTTAATGGTTAATGGATGCAAAACCCAATTGATTTACGACTAATCATTATCAATTCTAATTATAAGAAAATATATGGTTATATGTAAATCCCAGAACAGAAATTTTTATACGTGAATACCGAACCCGGGTCTATTTCTTATGCACATATCCCTATATAGGATCATCGTACTTGAATATGAATATAAGATAGACATTATGATAGAAACCTATGTTGCACCAAGTTCAATTATGATAAAAGATGTGATATACGAATAGCTAGATAGCTATATTGGCATGTACTTCCTAAAGATTACTCCTATGACTATATACGTAATACGTATGCAATTCCATTGTATTTTAGAAATTATACGATCAAAAAAAGATTTGCGAATTCCTTTTTGAACATTCAATTGCGTGTGCTAAAAAAAGGGGAAACTCTATGCTGTTCCTGATTCTTCTGTTTTTATCTCATTCATAGAGAGCAGATTGAATCCTTAATTCATTAAATTTTTATTTTTTTGTACCCTTGATCGTAATATCATAATAAAAGAATTAGGTATAAATTGGATCAATTTTGACATCCGATAAAAGACTCCATCAGCCTAAGTGACAGAATTTTTCCCAGGAATGCTTTATCAATTTCCATTTCTTTTTATTTGAACTTGTATCAAAAATGCCCTCCATTTTTCTGTCTTGCTTCCGTTCATACGTATGATATATATGGATGGAGTTGACTCAAATTTTATGTGATTCAGTAAACAGAATATTCATTCCATCATTGCTAGATCAATCGGTAGGGTTCGATGAATAGTGAGCCAAGCCAATAATGGGATTTTTTCAATAAATAGGAAATTTCAGATTAAGATGTTCCAGAATGGAAATGAGGGAATGTCCACAATACCTGGATTTAGTCAGATACAATTTGAGGGATTTTGTAGGTTCATTAATCAGGGCTTGACGGAAGAATTTCATAAGTTTCAAAAAATTGAAGATAGAGATCAAGAAATTGAATTTCAATTATTTGTGGAAACATATCAATTGGTAGAGCCCTTTATAAAAGAAAGAGATGCTGTGTATGAATCACTCACATATTCTTCTGAATTATATGTCCCCGCGGTCTTAATTTGGAAAACTGGTAGAAATATGCAAGAACAAACCGTTTTTATTGGAAACATCCCTATAATGAATTCTTTTGGAACCTCTATAGTAAATGGAATATACCGAATTGTGATCAACCAAATATTGCAAAGTCCCGGTATTTACTACCGTTCAGAGTTGGAACATAACGGAATTTCTGTCTATACTTGTACTATAATATCGGATTGGGGGGGAAGGTCGGAATTAGAAATTGATAGAAAAGCAAGGATATGGGCCCGTGTAAGTAGAAAACAAAAAATATCTATTCTAGTTCTATCATCAGCTATGGGTTTGAATATAAGAGAAATTCTAGATAATGTTTGTTACCCTGAAATTTTCTTGTCTTTCCCGAATGATAAAGAGAAAAAAAAGATTGGGTCAAAAGAAAATGCTATTTTGGAATTTTATCAACAATTTGCTTGTGTAGGGGGGAATCCGGTATTTTCTGAGTCCTTATGCAAGGAATTACAAAAGAAATTTTTTCAACAAAGATGTGAATTAGGAAAGATTGGTCGACGAAATATGAACCGGAGACTTAATCTTGATATACCCCAAAACAATACATTCTTGTTACCACGAGATCTATTGGCTGCTGTGGATCATTTGATTGGAATGAAATTGGGAATGGGTACACTTGACGATATGAATCACTTGAGAAATAAACGTATTCGTTCTGTAGCAGATCTATTACAGGATCAATTCGGATTGGCTCTTGTTCGTTTAGAGAATACGGTTCGAGGAACTATATGTGGAGCAATCAGGCATAAATTGATACCGACTCCTCAAAATTTGGTAACTTCAACTTCATTAACAACTACTTATGAATCGTTTTTTGGCCTACACCCTTTATCTCAAGTTTTGGATCGAACTAATCCGTTGACACAAATTGTTCATGGGCGAAAATGGAGTTATTTGGGTCCTGGAGGATTGACGGGGCGAACTGCTAGTTTTCGGATACGAGATATCCACCCGAGTCACTATGGACGTATTTGCCCAATTGACACGTCCGAAGGAATCAATGTTGGACTTATTGGATCATTAGCTATTCATGTGAAGGTTGGTTATTGGGGATCTATAGAGAGTCCGTTTTATGAATTATCTGATAGATCAAAAAATGCACAGATGGTTTATTTATCACCAAATAGAGATGAATATTATATGGTAGCAGCAGGAAATTCTTTGGCCTTGAATCGGGGTATTCAAGAACAACAGGTTGTTCCAGCTCGATATCGTCAAGAATTCCTGACTATTGCATGGGAAGAGATTCATCTTAGAAGCATTTTTCCTTTCCAATATTTTTCTATTGGAGCTTCCCTCATTCCTTTTATCGAGCATAATGATGCGAATCGAGCTTTAATGAGTTCTAATATGCAGCGCCAAGCAGTTCCCCTTTCTCGGTCCGAGAAGTGCATTGTTGGAACTGGGTTGGAAGGCCAAACGGCTCTAGATTCGGGGATTTCAGCTATAGCCGAACGCAAGGGAAAAATCATTTATACTGATACTCAAAAGATCATTTTCTCAAGTAATGGGGATACTATAAGCATTCCATTAGTTATGTATCAACGTTCCAACAAAAATACTTGTATGCATCAAAAAACTCAGGTTCAGCGGGGTAAATACATTAAAAAGGGACAAATTCTAGCGGACGGTGCGGCTACAGCTGGTGGGGAACTCGCTTTAGGAAAAAATGTATTAGTAGCTTATATGCCATGGGAAGGTTACAATTTTGAAGATGCAGTACTAATTAGCGAACGTCTGGTCTATGAAGATATTTATACTTCTTTTCACATCCGGAAATATGAAATTCAGACTCATGTAACAAGCCAAGGTCCTGAAAGAATCACTAAGGATATCCCGCATTTAGAGGCTCGTTTACTCCGAAATTTAGACAGAAATGGAATTGTGATGCTGGGATCTTGGATAGAAACAGGTGATATCTTAGTAGGTAAATTAACACCTCAGACAGCGAGCGAATCGTCATATGCTCCGGAGGATAGATTATTACGAGCTATACTTGGTATTCAGGTATCCACTTCAAAAGAAACTTCTCTAAGACTACCTATAGGAGGAAGGGGTCGAGTTATTGATGTGAGATGGATCCATATAAAGGGAGTTTCCAATTCTAATCCAGAAAAGATTCGTGTATATATTTCACAGAAACGTGAAATCAAAGTAGGTGATAAAGTAGCTGGAAGGCATGGGAATAAGGGTATAATTTCTAAGATTTTGTCTAGACAAGATATGCCCTATTTGCAAGATGGAACGCCCGTTGATATGGTATTCAACCCATTAGGAGTCCCCTCACGAATGAATGTGGGACAGATATTTGAATGTTCGCTCGGGTTAGCGGGGGATCTGCTAAATAAACATTATAGAATAGGACCTTTTGATGAGAGATATGAGCAAGAGGCCTCAAGAAAACTAGTGTTTTCTGAATTATATGAAGCCAGTAAGAAAACAAAAAATCCATGGGTATTTGAACCCGAATATCCGGGAAAAAGCAGAATATTTGATGGAAGAACGGGAGATCTTTTTGAACAACCTGTTCTAATAGGAAAGTCCTATATCCTAAAATTAATTCATCAAGTTGATGATAAAATCCATGGACGTTCCAGTGGGCATTACGCACTTGTTACACAACAACCCCTTAGAGGGAGGGCCAAACAAGGGGGACAAAGAGTAGGAGAAATGGAAGTTTGGGCTCTAGAGGGATTTGGTGTTGCTCATATTTTACAAGAGATGCTTACTTATAAATCTGATCATATTAGAGCTCGTCAGGAAGTACTTGGTGCTACGATTATTGGAGCAACAGTACCTAATCCAGAGGGTGCTCCAGAATCTTTTCGATTGCTCGTTCGAGAACTACGATCTTTGTCCCTGGAACTGAATCATTTCCTTGTATCTGAAAAGAACTTTCAGATGGACAGGAAGGAAGCTTGATCTCAATGAATCAGAATTTCTATTCTATGATCGACCAGTATAAACATCAACAACTTCGAATTGGACCAGTTTCCCCTCAACAAATCATGGCTTGGGCAAAAAAAATTTTACCCAATGGAGAGATAGTTGGAGAGGTGACAAAACCCTATACTTTTCATTATAAAACTAATAAACCGGAGAAAGATGGATTGTTTTGTGAAAGAATTTTCGGACCCATAAAAAGTGGGATTTGTGCTTGTGGAAATTACCGAGGGATTGGGACTGAAAAAGAAGACCCGAAATTTTGTGAAGAATGCGGAGTGGAATTTGTTGATTCTCGGATACGAAGGTACCAAATGGGATACGTCAAACTGACATGTCCAGTGACTCATGTGTGGTATTTGAAACGTCTTCCTAGTTCTATTGCGAATATTTTAGATAAGCCCCTTAGGGAATTAGAGGGCCTAGTATATTGCGATGTGTGATTTGATCAAAATTTTCATTTGACAGATTTAGACTGAGAAACTGTCATCCCATTTAATTTGATTGGGATGCCCCCGGCTCTGACATGTATCTTGGGAGGAGGAACATGAAGCTCAGAATTATGGGTGCATTCAAGACTTCAAAA